CTATAATAATATATATCTAGAATAATACTAAAGATTTTCATTAGATTAGTTTACTCAATTCATGAGTTGATTAATAAGTCTCTTGATTTGGAATCACAGGATGGGTAGATGTCACAGATGATTAATTTATTTCTAAATTATGTCACTATATTTCTTTTTATTTGGCTGTAATAATTTATTGAGAAATCTCCAATTTTCAATTGTATCTTTCAAGTAGTATTTTTTCTTATCTTCGTTTTTCTCTCAAAAAAATTGAAATTTAGGGAAGTGCTTTATAAACATATGTATAAAAAGAACCTATTTCAGTTAGTTTCTATATGCCCACTATAACTAGTTATTTCGGTTTTTTACTAGCGGTTTTAATTATAACCTCATCTCTATTTATTGGTCTGAGTAAAATACGACTTATTTGATTTGTAATTTTGAGAGGAATAGTCAATTTTGGGATAAGACATTCTACAGTTCCTTACTGTATCCATTTACAATTCTCGGTCGTTGAGATTATCAATACAGATTAATGTTTAAGGATAGATATTACCTTTCTTTTTACCTTTCGAACAAAAAAAAATGATTGAAGTTTTTCTATTTGGAATCGTGTTAGGTTTAATTCCTATTACTTTGGCTGGATTATTTGTAACTGCATATTTACAATACCGACGAGGTGATCAGTTGGATCTTTGATTAATTAATGTCTATTTTTTTGCAGATTCCCCATTTATTTTGTTTTATTTTAATCCTAATCTACAAGGATAAAATTCAGACTTTTTAATCTTGAAATATTTCAGTGTAATTATCATTCGAACAATACTAGAATCATGGTCTGTAGGATTTGAACCATCACGCTCTGTAGGATTTGAACCTACGACATCGGGTTTTGGAGACCCGCGTTCTACCGAACTGAACTAAGAGCGCTTTGTCTTCATAAATTATTTTATATGATCCAAATACATTTTGCATGTATATACTATATCAATATATATATATACATATAGATATTCAGTATGTATGTCCAATTGGAATTCGTCTTCAATCGGTCCCGTTTTATTGCCCATCTCATATAATATATAATACGGAATATCATATAATACGGAATATCATATGATAAGTAATAGTTAGGAATAGGGATGACAGGATTTGAACCCGTGACATTTTGTACCCAAAACAAACGCGCTACCAAGCTGCGCTACATCCCTTTTCCATTTGTTTCTAGTGTTATTGTAAAGAATCTTTGTCTTGTTTTCCACATTTTTCTCTGTTGATATATATATATATTTTTTTTTTCTGCCATTTTTTTCAGTTTCCTATACTATAATATACAATAGAATATGAAAAAGAAAAAACTATTCTAAAATAATATAGAAAGAATAAGAAAAAAGAAAATCAAATTCAAATAAGAAAATCAAATTCAAATAAATTATATATAGAAAAAATACTTAAAAAGGAGGATTTGAAATGCGAGATCTAAAAACATATCTTTCCGTGGCACCTGTAGTAAGTACTCTATGGTTCGGGGCTTTGGCGGGTCTCTTGATAGAGATCAATCGTTTTTTTCCAGATGCATTGATATTCCCCTTTTTTTCATTCTAGTTATTGACACGGGAAGGGGTGAAGAAGATTATAGATCCAATTAAGTATTAAATATATGTAATTAATCTCCTCTTCTTTATTTCTTCTTTTTTTTCCTCTTTTTTACAATTGTAATAGAATAAGTTAGGAAAGAGAAAGAATAAGGGTTAATTTGGCCTCATTGAAATTCGGAGTGAAACTCGAGATCTGGTCCAGGCTTCAATGGAATTGAATTAAAAATTCAATTCCATTTCTATTAATAATAGAGTGAAAGCAGAAATTGAAATGGAATGGATAGGGTGGGGCAACAATATCATAAAAAATACTTAATTAAAAAAACTAAAATACTGTATTGCAATTGTATTGCAATTCGAAATGAAATATAGTTCGAGATCTTTGTATTATTTTTGTACTATATTAATTTGGAACGAAATTTTTCATAATTTGATTTCGAATTATTAATTTCTATTTTAGTTTTTTTTTCGTTCTTTTCTTTTTCTTCGATTCGAATCCGAAAAGAAAAGAGTTAAGTGAATTAAAAACCCAAAGGAGGTTCATGGCCAAAGGTAAAGATATCCGAGTAATTGTTATTTTGGAGTGTACCGGTTGTGATAAAAAGAATGTTAATAAGGAATCAACGGGTATTTCTAGATATATTACGAAAAAGAATCGACACAATACGCCTAGTCGATTGGAATTGAGAAAATTCTGTCCCCGTTGTTGCAAACATATAATTCACGCAGAAATAAAGAAATAGATAAAATTCATCACTTGTGTGTTACCCTTCGAACCAAAGAACATAACACGTAAAATGATCGATTTTTCGTATCTATATAGATAGATCTATCTGTATTCTATACTTTACAGTTGAATTATATACAAATATCATTATATAACAATATATATTAAAAAAGTAAGAATAAAAAAACAAATACTTTATTGTATTTCTTGTAATAAATGTGATTTTTGGAATAGGGATAAATAAACCATGGAAAAATCTAAGCGACTCTTTATAAAATCCAAGCGATCTTTTCGCAGGCGTTTGCCCCCGATCCAATCGGGGGACCGAATTGATTTTAAAAACATGGGTTTAATAAGTCGATTTATTAGTGAACAAGGAAAAATATTATCCAGACGCGTAAATAGATTGACCTTAAAACAACAACGATTAATAACAATTGCTATAAAACAAGCTCGTATTTTATCTTCGTTACCTTTTCTTAATAATGAAAAACAATTTGAAAAAAGCGAGTCGACCACTAGAACTACTACTTTAAGAAAAAAAAAATATAGAAATTAATAAAAAATTCGAAATCCAATTTTGAATTTAGATTCGAATTAAACATGGATTGATGTTTTGTTCGAAAATTATGACAATTCCATTCGGGTTTTTATGTTGTAAGAAAAAAGATAATCGGTGACAAAGAATAATTTTTTTTATTAAGCGTGCTTGTTTATTTTGATAGCTTTATCATATGAATTTTTATCATATGATAAAACTATCAAAAAAACAAATTTCTATTCTATACCTTCCCGGAGTAAAGTCTAAGGGGATTTTTGGTTTTTATGATATCATTGGCAATCATAAAAAAACAATTCTCTTTTAATATAGCTATTTGTGCAACTATTTTACGATTAAGAAGTAATTGCCTCGTGTATAGACTATATATTAAATTACTATAAATATAGTATACTTTCGGATTGCCGCGAATTACTGCATTTATTCGACTAATCCATAAACCGCGAAAATCTCTTTTTTTCCTATCTCTATCCCGATGAGCCGAAACCAAAGCTTTAATTTTCTGTTGAGTAATAGTTCGAGTAAGTCTTGAATGAGCTCCGCGAAAGCTTGATGTAAATAAACGAATTTTTGTCCTCCGTTTCCGAGCTATATATCCTCGTTTAATTCTGGTCATTGAATAAATGAGACTTTGATGAATAACTATTTGATTTTTCAGTTATTCTTTTCTTCTTCCTAGTCTATTAATAACAAAAATGGATTCTTCCAATGTATAAAAAAAAATTCCAAAGGCTTTTGCTACTATAACCTCCCCAACCACGATTTTTTATATTTTTTTCTAAATATTGAACCTCAAAATAATAAATTGGATTGATACTAGATATCAAAAAACATAGTAATAGTAAAAGAAATAGGACATATATAAAAAGTTGGTGGGTTCCATCGTTTCTATGATTTTTTTTAGAAACGGGTAGGTCCTCTCTATACACCGGAGCCTTTTTTATTTTCATTTTAGATTCATTTAATCAATCTTATTGTTAACTTGTACAGTTCACACTCTTTGGCTCTACCCATCCAATATTTAGTAAGTAGATTTTTTCACAACGAAATCTAATTATAAAGTAACGGTATTTAATTATGAAAATTTGCTGGGTAGCTGACCCTCTTATTCCGTTCTTACAAAATCCATCAAAATTCATTCATTAAGGACATACTTTATTTTAAATTGAAATAGTATTTTCTCCGCTTAACGGGTAACTTTATATTTGTTACCGATGGGAAAGTCCTTCTCATTTTAAATTGTAAATTAAGACTATTGGGTTTGCACCAATCGAAACCATAAATTTGATACAAGATAGAAGAATGTAAAGAATGTATATATATAAGTTAAGATAGTGTGAATGTAGTTTTCCCATTCACACTATCTTAACCGATCAACAATACTGAAAAAATGAAATTGGTTTTTTCTTAGTATATGATCTGAACGAGTCGCACATACACCCTGGTACACGTTCCTCGACGCTGAGGGCATCCCCGAAGAGCTGGGGATTTTGTGACGTTTCGGATTGGCTGTCTTGTGTTTCTAATAAGCTGTTTCATAGTTGGCATGGTAAGTCGTAATATATATATATATATAATAAGCAGGTTTAGATCTATCCTAACCGTGAATTACTTATATTCTATATTACTTATATTCTATTAATAGATTAAATATTCTATTAATAGATTAACTAATAGAGATATTTTATTAAAATTAAAGTAAGAAGATTCAAAAATGAAATTTCAAATCCTGTATTTTTTTAGAATAATCCTTGCCACCTATTTTTTATTCAACTGCTACAAGATCTACAATTCCGTGAGCTTGGGCTTCTGCTGCTGACATAAAAACATCCCTTTCCATGTCTTCGGATATAACCCATAAAGGTTTGCCCGTTCTTTGTACATAAACCCTTGTGATAGTCTCACGCATTTTCAGTAGCTCTTCCGCTTCCAGGACAAATTCTCCCGTTTGTGTCTCATAAAAAGAACTAGCGGGTTGGTGGATCATTACCCTGATTTTATAACTTAATAAGTATTTCCTTTATCTTGATAAAGATTTTGATAATGATTTATCCTATATTGGTAAAGATTGTCCTTATTCCCAAATAAAGGTAAAAGGAATAAATACAAATAATAAAATAAATGAGCAAAAATAATATTCAATAACCGTACAAGCATTTTCTGCGTATTGATGCATACGGCTTTTCCATTTTCCATCCATGCAATTCATTTTTTTCCTCTATGGATAGATTCTTCGATGAATTTTTTTTCCATTTCTTCGATGAATTTTTTTTCCATCAAAGAAAAAAATAAGTACAAAATCTACCGGGTATTTTGGATCCAGATCCTTAAATAATAAACAATACAATAACCAACTTTCTTTTTTATAATATTTTTTTTTTAATACTACGATGGTTCCGTTGTTTTTTATATCATTTTGTTATTCAACAATCCGAAAGTTTCTTTTTTTTCATATGTTATGTTTTCTTCTAATTAAAATAAAAATTGTTAAAAGTTTTCTGGTATGAAAAAAACAAAAAAGTCTGTGACACTAAAATTAAACTAGGTTCCTGCTAGATCAGATAAAATTGTAAATACCCTCTTTTTCATACTACTCTTTCTATATATAATCGAATGATTTAAAAAACAAAAATTTGTATATGGAATTCAAAATACCATGCTATTATTACTTATTAAATGTTTTTATGGCGAAGGTATAGTCTTTATATATATTATATATTTATTCGCAAATAAAAGAATCATTGGCGCCAAGCGTGAGGGAATGCTAGACGTTTGGTAATTTTTCCTCCTGCCAAAAGAAAGGATCCCATTGAAGCGGCTAATCCTATACATACTGTCTGTACATCTGGTTGTACAAATTGCATAGTATCATAAAGAGCTATTCCGGGTATTACCCACCCCCCCGGAGAATTTATAAACAGATACAAATCTTTATTCTCTTCCTCTATACTCAGATATACCATAAGACTAATAAGTTGATTCGATATTTCATTATCAACATCTTGACCTAAAAAAAGTAATCTTTCTCGATAAAGTCGATTGATTAGGATTCCATTTTTTTCCTTAAGAGCCGTACATGCACCTTTTGATGCATACAGTTCACCAAAAATCATATAAGCAAAAAAGGAATCAATGTGTCGATTTTTAACCTCTTTCTCTTTTCATAATGGACTTCTTCGAACTTTTAAAGAAAAAAATAATAATATACTCAATTTATTGAACTATCTTCTCATTGATGTATTGCTTTCATCGAGATCGAAGCCCAATCACAATGTAATTTTCTTGTTTCTGAATGGACTTTTTCAATTCTTTTAGGTTTCTTTTCTACTCTGAGTAAAGATCTGCCCGATTTGGATTTGCACATATAGGACAAATATTACAATACTTTGTATTTTTGTTATAACTTCTTCCTTTTCTGAATTTCTTATTTAATGTTTTCTGTAAAATATACGTATATGATAGAAGTGGTGATCGTAGATATATTACCAATTGGTTTTTTCTAAACAGAGCCTGGGTACTTTATTTTATTGGTTCAATCAAGCCAACCATAAATTATTCGTAATTTCGAGTAATAATCTGGATACCCCTCTAAACATCAAAAAATTGATAGAATTGTACTTCATTACACTTCACGCTCCAAATTTTTTATGATTCAACCATTCTTCTTTTGGGGGTGAAAGAGAGGATATCTCGATCGGGGGAGAAAACGGGTAAATCCCATATGACCTACTATATCTGACAAGTCGCACTATATATCAACCCAAGATGCATCTTCTTCCCCAGGGTTTCGAAAAGGTACTCTTGGAACACCAATGGGCATAAAATGGAGAAATAATAAAATCATATATCTAACTTTAGTGTGGAAACGTAAGAATTAGCTTCTCGTGTTAAAAATGATTGACTTTTATTATATTGCATTTTTTTGATAAAAAAAAGGAATACTAAATAAAGTTGTTACGAATGGGTCATTGGGATGATAAGCGAATATGTCTGCATTTACTTATTTAAATATTCATAGATAAAATTGTCAACCCCTCTCGTCTCCCCCCCATTGCGTATTGTTACTTATCGGGTATAGAATAAATCTGTTTCTTTTTATTTCTAGAAATATGATTGTTCCATTTTCCAAAATAATCTAATGAAAGACTAGAGTCCATAGTATAAATTTTTCCAGTGCAATAAAGTTACATAGTGTCTATTTTTTGTTGATATAAGGGGTATTTTCATGGGCTTACCTTGGTATCGTGTTCATACTGTTGTATTAAATGATCCAGGCCGTTTGCTTTCTGTTCATATAATGCACACAGCTCTGGTTGCTGGTTGGGCCGGTTCGATGGCTCTATATGAATTAGCAGTTTTTGATCCCTCTGACCCTGTTCTTGACCCAATGTGGAGACAGGGTATGTTCGTTATACCTTTCATGACTCGTTTAGGAATAACCAATTCGTGGGGCGGTTGGAATATCACAGGAGGGACTATAACGAATCCGGGTATTTGGAGTTACGAAGGTGTGGCCGGAGCACATATTGTGTTTTCGGGCTTGTGCTTTTTAGCGGCTATTTGGCATTGGGTTTATTGGGATCTAGAAATCTTTTGTGATGAACGTACTGGAAAACCTTCTTTGGATTTGCCAAAAATTTTTGGAATTCATTTATTTCTTGCAGGGGTGGCTTGTTTTGGTTTTGGCGCATTTCATGTAACAGGATTGTATGGTCCTGGAATATGGGTGTCCGATCCTTATGGACTAACTGGAAGGATACAATCCGTAAATCCCGCGTGGGGCGTGGAAGGTTTTGATCCTTTTGTTCCGGGGGGGATAGCTTCTCATCATATTGCAGCAGGAACATTGGGCATATTAGCGGGTCTTTTCCATCTTAGTGTGCGTCCACCCCAACGTCTATATAAAGGATTACGTATGGGAAATATTGAAACTGTCCTTTCCAGCAGTATTGCTGCTGTCTTTTTTGCAGCTTTTGTCGTTGCTGGAACTATGTGGTATGGTTCAGCAACAACCCCCATTGAATTATTTGGTCCTACTCGTTATCAATGGGATCAGGGATACTTCCAGCAAGAAATATATCGAAGAGTTGGTGCCGGACTAGCTGAAAATCAAAGTTTATCAGAAGCTTGGTCTAAAATTCCCGAAAAATTAGCTTTTTATGATTACATCGGAAATAATCCAGCAAAAGGGGGATTATTTAGAGCAGGTTCAATGGACAATGGAGATGGAATAGCCGTCGGTTGGTTAGGACATCCTGTCTTTAGAGATAAAGAGGGGCATGAACTTTTTGTACGCCGTATGCCTACTTTTTTTGAAACATTTCCTGTTGTTTTGGTAGACGGGGACGGAATTGTTAGAGCCGATGTTCCTTTTCGAAGGGCAGAATCGAAATATAGTGTCGAACAAGTAGGTGTAACTGTTGAGTTCTATGGTGGCGAGCTTAATGGAATCAGTTATAGCGATCCCGCTACTGTGAAAAAATATGCTAGACGTGCTCAATTGGGTGAAATTTTTGAATTAGATCGTGCGACTTTGAAATCAGATGGTGTTTTTCGTAGCAGTCCGAGGGGTTGGTTTACTTTTGGACATGCTTCATTTGCTCTGCTATTCTTTTTCGGGCACATTTGGCATGGTGCTAGAACTTTGTTCCGAGATGTTTTTGCTGGTATTGACCCAGATTTAGATGCTCAAGTAGAATTTGGAGCATTCCAAAAACTTGGAGATCCAACTACAAAAAGACAGGTAGTCTAACATTCTTTTGTTCTTTTTCGACTTTTTTATGATTTTGAATTTCACATACATAGAGAACTAGATAAATCTTTATTTCAATCATTGCATTTACTCTTTTTATTTGTTGGGAAATGAGCCCCAATAAACAGGCATGAAAGCTATAATTGTAAACCACGATCAAATCTATGGAAGCATTGGTTTATACATTCCTCTTAGTCTCGACTTTAGGAATTATTTTTTTCGCTATCTTTTTTAGAGAACCCCCTAAAGTTCCGACGAAAAAGGTCAAATAATTTTTTATTATCTTAATTGAAGTAATGAGCCCCCAATATGGGGGGCTCATTACTTCAACTAGTCCCCATGTTCTTCAAATGGATCTCTTAGTTGTTGCGAGGGTTGCCCAAAGGCAGTATATAAGGCATACCCAGTAAAACTTACAAGTAAACCAGATATAGAGATGGCAATTAGGGTTGCTGTTTCCATTATTCTAATTATAAAGTTTCAAGATCACAATAGATCTATAGGATAAGATCCTTATATTTACAGCGGAATGGTATACAAAGTCAACAGATCTAAATGAATAAAAAAGAGTATTTATGGCTACGCAAACCGTTGAGGATAATTCGAGATCTGGTCCAAGACGAACTGTTGTGGGGGATTTATTGAAACCATTAAATTCAGAATATGGTAAAGTAGCTCCGGGGTGGGGAACTACTCCTTTGATGGGTGTTGCAATGGCTCTATTTGCAATATTTCTCTCTATTATTTTGGAGATTTATAATTCGTCCATTTTACTGGACGGAATTTCTATTAATTAGATTCACAAGAATCGAGTAATTAGTTTTTCAATAGAAAGGAAAGTTAAGCATTTAGGTTTCTTATTGTTTGTTAGCCTATTCCATTTTGATTTGGTAGTTTGATCGTGGAATTTATTTGTTTCTGTATTTCCGGAATATGAGTGTGTGGCTTGTTTTAATTGATCCTATTGAAAGTACAGAACAAAAAATGGATCTGTCATCTTGATAGAGATGGTTTTATCCCGTCAGATATTTATTTTAGTATCTGGAGCACGGAATATAGAAAATGGATTCTAAAAATATTAGAACTATGATTTATACTAAATATTTATACCTCGCAACCGGACTTAAAAAACTTTTCAAAGAGTTGTAAAAATCAATTGAATAATTTTCATTCTTTCAAGTTTCCAGAGCTTATCTTTATTTTGATCAAAGGACAAACGTTTCCTTGAATTTTTTTTCATTATATCTATTCATTGAATAAGTGATGATCTAGCAGTTCTTACTCAGGGAATTTTTGGAGTTCGATTAAAGATTTTTTTGAATCATCGTGGTTATAGTATGAATCTGATGTTTTTTTAATTGATTCATATGGTCCTAACAAGA